CCATTAAAGAGCGTTTCCACGTGGTAGAACCTCCTCAGGGAATATAAGATTTTCATGAGGCTGATCCTGAGCTGCCATCCATGCACGAATACCCTCGTTTAAAAGAATATTTTTGGTGTAGAAAGTCTCAAATTCAGGATCTTCCGCTGCACGGATTTCCTGGGAAACGAAGTCATAGGCACGTAGGTTCAGAGCCAGGCCAACTACGCCAATAGCACTCATCCATAAACCGGTGACGGGTACAAATAGCATAAAGAAATGTAACCAACGTTTATTGGAAAAAGCAACACCAAAGATTTGGGACCAAAAGCGGTTAGCAGTGACCATTGAATAAGTTTCTTCTGCTTGAGTTGGGTTAAAAGCTCGGAAGGTATTTGCACCATCACCATCTTCAAATAGAGTGTTTTCTACAGTAGCCCCATGAATAGCGCATAGCAGAGCCGCACCTAATACTCCGGCAACTCCCATCATATGAAAGGGGTTCAACGTCCAATTATGAAATCCTTGGAAGAAAAGGATGAATCGAAATATCGCTGCTACACCAAAACTCGGTGCAAAGAACCAACCAGATTGTCCCAGTGGATAAATAAGGAATACGGAAACGAAAACTGCGATTGGACCAGAGAATGAAATTGCATTATAAGGACGTAATTGAACAGACCGAGCAAGTTCAAATTGACGTAACATGAAACCTATTAGTGCAAAAGCCCCATGGAGAGCGACAAAAGTCCACAGACCGCCTAATTGACACCAACGAGTAAAATCTCCTTGTGCTTCCGGTCCCCATAGTAGTAACAAAGAGTGTGCTAAACTATTGGCAGGGGTGGAAACCGCCGCCGTTAAGAAATTGCAACCTTCCAAATAGGAACTAGCCAATCCATGGGTATACCAAGAAGTTACAAAAGTAGTCCCTGTAAACCAACCCCCTAAAGCGAAATAAGCACAAGGAAAGAGCAATAGGCCGGACCATCCTACAAAAACGAAACGGTCTCTTCGTAACCAGTCGTCCATAATATCAAATAGATCATTTTCTTCTTTAGTAACTCTACCAAGGGCTATAGTCATAGTGATCCTCCTATTCAATTACTTCAACCATTTCCGAGCACCTCATATTACTTCCAAGGCATATGATAGTTTGATTATCTGTGGACGATTTCTTTCTCGTTCAATGCCCTTTTTCAATGGTCTCGAAGATAGAAATTTTGCATTTTTATCTATGGGGTCACAACCGAAGTCGTGGTAAATCCATGAATTTGATTTTATACTATAAAAATAAAGAAAAGAAATAAACATTTTAATTCAGCATTATTCTATGATTCCTATTTGATTTGAAAGCCTATCTTTTAAGGAAAAAAAAAAGAAAGATATTGAAAAGAAAAATTGACTTTCGAAATCCATTTTTATGCGTAACGGAAAAGAGTTGTGATTTCTTCTTATTCCTATAGAACGTCTAGTAACAAGAATATGAAATCGTAAATATAAATAGCGAAAAATTCTTCCCTTGCGCAGTCTAAGTCTAAGGAAATACAAAAAATCCGCTTGTACAACAATTTCATCCACATCGAATTTATATATCAGAATAGCGGATAGAGGTATCATTCAAGGGGTCAGGTCTACTTACTTTATCTTTCTTTCCAATTTTATGGTGGGTTTGATAAGAATTTTTTTTCTATAACCTGCTGGTTTTATTCTAACAAGTCCTATACGGAAATGCCCGCTGAAGAGAAAATATATCTATATCTGATTATCTCTCAGCCTATATCGAATTTTAGAAAGAAGAAACAAGAATTTTCCCCCTTTTTTTATTAACATTAAGAAAAAAGAATATAACTAAAATGGAATTGGCAATATAATTTTTATGCACTTTTGAAATGAAAAAAAGTAAGGATTTTTTGTAATCGTTATTTCTTGCCTCTGTCATATCACGAAAACCTTTCGATTTGGAACGGGGAGAGATGGCTGAGTGGACTAAAGCGGCGGATTGCTAATCCGTTGTACAATTTTTTTGTACCGAGGGTTCGAATCCCTCTCTTTCCGCCCCCTCGGATCGTTTGGGACTTTCGAATTGTAAGGAATTCTAACCCCCGGATTTTCTCATAGATAAATGTACGAAATAAATCCAATTTGTAAGAAAAGATTCCCAAAAATTTTGGATTTTTACTCCTCACGTCCAGGATTACGTCCTGGGTCATTAGATAAGAATCCAAAGATAAAGAGGGATACAAAGAATATCACTACTGTATAAACAAAGAGTTTGAGAGTAAGCATTACATAATCTCCAAGATTTTTTTTTTAAGGAATAGATTACCCGTTTTTCCTTACCGCACAGATCCACTAGGATGGTTTTTTTTATTTTGACACCTAAAAAATGCAAAAATCAATTCTAAAAAAAAAATTGCAAGAATTGCTTTATAATGAGCAGTCTTATCAATATCAAAAATTGGTTTAAGTATTGTTTGTGTGGGTACCTAGGGGTACCTGCTCAACGTGGGTGCAGGGGGTGAAAAGGCTTATCCAAATTTATTGTTGCAGCTATACATTCAATGTAGAAGAATTTTAATTTTCGAATAGAAAGTTTATAATATAAGACTTCTTGGCTCTTCTACATTTTTTCTTTTTTTGGAATGAATACATCATTCAATTTGGCAGACAGAACAGAATAGTAAAGATTTCATCGAAAACTTACAGCAGCTTGCCAAACAAACGCTAATAGAAAAAAGAGTACAGGTATGACAGGCATAACATCCACGATTGGGTTGAAAATGGCATAAGCTTCGGGTAATTTGGCTAAGAAAAAACTAGTCGGATAAAGACCAGAATTAAAACAGATAGAGATTAAACTAAGTATATTAGGCATAACAAGCATTTCGTTCTTATAGAGTAGATAATTGGATTTTGATTGAGTTATTTTTTTAAGGGAAAAAGGAAAAGAAAAGGTGGATTCAAAACCCCCTTTTTCTTCGGACTTTCCCAAACACAAAATACCTCCTTGTATTCGCATTCTCAAATGAGAATGGAAGAAATTCGACTTTCATATAATATCTTAATAGAATTCCATGGAATGATCAATGCATTTTTTGGATTCTATATTATCCGAATGTTTAGAATCCTAGCAAGAAAATATCCCTCATTTTTTAGGGAATTGAGGTGGGATTGACGAATAATGTATAATAAAAATACTGTTTATTAGTGTTGTATAAAACGAAATGGGGCGTGGCCAAGTGGTAAGGCAGCGGGTTTTGGTCCCGTTATTCGGAGGTTCGAATCCTTCCGTCCCAGATTTTTTTCATGAAACGAAAGATAGAATCGTATTGTGTCCTGCACGACACAAAAGCTTATTAAAGAGAGTAATTATTTCTTATGAACTCTTAGATTCGATGCATTTCTAAGGATTGTTTTTCTTTCTCAGAAAACAAAATAAAGTGTCAAGTCCAGTCAAATTGAATATCTTTTTTCATTAAAAATTTTGGTCTGTCAGGCACATTCAGGATATGCTCCTACTACTCATTACTCATATGTGTATATATTTTGAATATGTGTTTTGAAATTCGAACTTGTTAGATAAACTTTATGCTCCATATCCATGAAATAGGAATTTTTACAGGATACACTTAACACCTAATGTGAAGAAAAGGGGGTTTCCATTCTACGGATAGATACTCGATTTTTCTCTTTTAGGCATTATCTGATTTGCAAATATCCTTTTCTAAATCAATGGAATGTGAGGATTAGAGATAAATTCATATATTCCGTTTACTCGACTTTGGAATTGATTGAAAACAAAAATTTATGAGGGAAAACACTGTATAAAAAATCATACTTTTATTGTTTGAAAGTTTTAGTTCTTTCTATTACCTAAAAGAAAGAATGCTATAAGTAAAAGCAAAGACCTTAATTTTACTTTATACTAATTTTTTTTACTTCATTTTTTCTTTCTTTTGTTACTTCTGTTATTCCAGTTGAAGAACTATGAAAAGTTTATAAGTAACAAAAGAATGCTAATCTTTTCATTGGTATAGTTTATTTGTTGGAGAAGAGTTGATTCTTCTCATTTCAGAATTACTCATCTCGATTTTTCTGTTGAACATGGAAATTCAATAATAAATAAGTCTTAAGCAAACTATTTTATTCCTCTTTTCAAACTATGTTTCATTCATATGATAGAATATGGATTTTAATAAATTAGATCCTTGCGGAGTCTTCCCCGCTAAATATTTATTTCTTTTATCCATATTTCTCCATAGATAGTAAGTTTGAACCATAAATAGCAAGTTTGAATTAGTATACAAAACCAATGACTATTCATGATTCCATCTATATTGGATCAATTCTCGATACCACTTTGCAATCAAATTAGAGGAATGTAGGAATGTTATGGTAAAACTTCGTTTAAAACGATGTGGTAGAAAGCAACGTGCGACTTGAAGGAGATGATCGATTGTGGATTTTGCTATCCACCATTTTCCACAGTAATGAAAATGCTTTTGGCTCGACATAGTCTGTTCTATTTATCCCGAACCAAATTTGCCCGGGGTTGTTTGTAAGTAAATAGTACACGATGGAGCTCGAGAAGACAGAATTTCTTTTTTATCAAGGGAAAGAATCTAGGGTTAGTGAAAACTAATAAATTAGGCCAACTTTGTCAGTCTATCCTTAATATAGAAATTGAAAGGTTAAAATAAGGAAAAGTCTAATTTTGGAGGAGTGGAAAACTTTTTTTTGATTAAAAGTCTATTAGAATCAATCGTTCATATTCGATTTCTCTAGAAAAGGAAAATGCTTTATTGAAGGAAATAAGAAAAAAAAGGGTATGTTGCTACTCTTTTGAAAGAAAAAAGAATAGGAATTCCCGAAGTAATGTCTAAACCCAAGGATTTCACAAATCAAAGATAAAGGATTCCGGAACAAGTAAACATAATTTTCAACCATCTCAACAATAGAATTAGATCAGAATACGGAATAAAAGTCAATTTGTTCGAGATGAGATAAAGAAAAGAGTTTAGAGACGACTCAAAAATTTTGGAAGGATTTCTCTTTTGAATTCTGTCAGTCAAAATTAGCCAACTTGAGTTATGAGTATAAATGAAATTTGTTTTTTCTTCTATAAGGAAATTAATGCAAGTCATAGTCTAATTTCTATCTACTTGTATTATAGATAGAAATTCAAATCATTTTCTCGAGCCGTATGAGGAGAAAACCTCCTATACGTTTCTAGGGGGGGGCATTGTTTATCTACATCTATCCCAATAAGCTGTCTATCGAATCGTTGCAATTGATGTTCGATCTCGAAGACAAGGAAGAGATCTTCAAAAAGTTGGTTTTTATGATCCGATAAAGAATCAAACTTGTTTAAATGTTCCAGCTATTCTCTATTTCCTTGAAAAAGGTGCTCAACCCACAAGAACTGTTTATGATATTTTAAGGAAAGCAGAATTCTTTAAAGATAAAGAAAGAACTTTGAGTTAATTGAAGAACTATAATGAATAAAAAATAAAAAAGTAATGGAGGGTCATTAATATCCCTTAATTATTTAGACACAATTTGCTTCTTTTTTAGTCCTATTTTTTTGCTGCATTTATGTCGTGCCAATCCAACAAAAGCCCTTATTTAATTTCCTTATTTGTGGCTAATTGGTTTTCTTACCTTTGTGGCTAATTGGTTTTCTTACCATTGTATTTCTATTGACAAAGGTCTATTGAACAGCTAAAATTTGTAGATAGATAGGTCTCTTTATAATCACCCCATATTAGGTATTTCTGTCTACACTTTGCTCAAATGATAGGGTTGCCCCCTCCTTGCATGTACTTTCATATAAGATTTTTCTATTTAAATGCCAAAAAAGAATAATTTTGCTATTATGACTGGGGCCGCTCCTTTTTTTTTTTTAACCTTAGTGAAATTGAACCGATCTGTTTATTTTGGTATTTGAGTGTTTTTAATGGGTGATAAAATCTTTCTTTTGATGTCTTGCTAATTCAATGTTTTGCTAGGAGCGTCTGGTGTAATTCTATCGATTTTTGGATTTCGATCGTATCTAAGATCCTATTTTCTCTGGGTTGCTAACTCAATGGTAGAGTACTCGGCTTTTAAGTGCGACTATGATCTTTTACACATTTGGATGAAGCAACAAATTCGTCCAGACTCTTGGTAGAGTCTAGAAGACCACGACTGATCCTCAAAGGTAATGAATGGAAAAAATAGCATGTCGTAATAAAATAAATTTCTTTTTTTTTTTTTTGAATAAAACAATTCTGATTTTCTATTCTAGGTCTAGTGAATAAATGGATAGAGCCCGGCTCTAATTCTGGTAAAATAAAAAGCAACGAGCTTAACTTCTTAATTGAAATGATTCCCCGATCTAATTAGACGTTAAAAATAGATTAGTGCCCGATGTGGGGAAAGGATGGGTTTTTCTGTCGGTAGACCCTTTTATTTATTTTTTTTAGGAATCCTAATTATTCTTGATTATGGATTGAAAAGGAATGTTATGAATTGAATGTGTAAAAGAAGCAGTATATTGATAAAGAGACTGTATTCCAAAGTCAAAAGAGCGATTGGCCTGCAAAAATAAAAGATTTGTTCTTTTTTTTTTTTTGAATTAGAACAAACATAAACTAATTAGATAGAAAAGGAGCAGAAAAAGATCTATGGATTCGACTCCCTTTCTTTTCAGGGTTTGTTTTAAAAAATGGAACACCCTGTTCTGACCATATTGCACTATGTATCATCATTTGATAAATCGAGAAATGCTTTTTTTCTCTGATTCAAGTAGAAATTCAAATGGCAAAATTCGAAGGGTATTCAGAAAAACAGAAATCTCGTCAACAATACTTTGTTTACCCACTTCTCTTTCAGGAATATATTTATGCATTTGCCCATGATTATGTATTAAATGGTTCCGAACCTGTGGAAATTTTTGGTTGTAATAATAAGAAATTTAGTTCACTACTTGTGAAACGTTTAATTATTCGAATGTATCAGCAGAATTTTTGGATTAATTCGGTTAATCATCCTAACCAAGATCGATTGTTGGATCACAGCAATCATTTTTATTCGGAGTTTTATTCTCAGATTCTATCTGAGGGGTTTGCAATCGTTGTAGAAATCCCATTCTTCCGAGGACAACTATCTTGTCCGGAAGAAAAAGAAATACCAAAGTTTCAAAATTTACGATCTATTCATTCGATATTTCCCTTTTTTGAAGACAAATTTTTGCATTTACATTATCTATCACATATAGAAATACCCTATCCTATCCATTTTGAAATCTTGGTTCAACTCCTTGAATACCGGATCCAAGATGTTCCATCTTTGCATTTATTGCGATTCTTTCTCAATTATTATTCGAATTGGAATAGTCTTATTACTTCAATGAAATCCATTTTTATTTTTTCAAAAGAAAATAAAAGACTATCTCGATTCCTATATAACTCTTATATATCAGAATATGAATTTTTCTTGTTGTTTCTTCGTAAACAATCTTCTTGCTTACGATTAACA